CAGCGGGACTGACCCCTCGAATGATACTAAAAGGGTCAGTCCCGCTAAGGTCTTATAGCCTCTAATACGAGGCTTTTATCCTTCCCATAGCAACAAGGAAAAAGCGAATCCTTTGCTCTGATCTCATATTTCAAACTACTCGATTCCTTCTAATGCCCTTTGTTTTTGAGGAATAGAATCCATTGGTAAACCCATAGACAATCTCATATTCTATGGATTTTTATAGATGAGAGATTCTGCAAAGCGTTTTTATACTAATGAATGGAATATGACCCTATCCAATTTCTACTGTGATGAGATAATCAATCCAGATTGGAATATGTGTAAAAAATGTAAAAAAACAATCTGCTTTTCTATCAGAACATTCCAATCCAAGTCTTTGTTCCTTTTTTTGAAGTAAATGGAAATGGAATAAGGAAAAAAGATTTGTTTATTGCTAACACCCACTACTTTTTGTTTGTTTTGTTTGTTTACTATATATTTACTATATATTTTACTATATCTTTACCATTTTTATTAAACTAAATCTTTACTATATATTACTTCTTAGGAATCTGAATCTAAACAATTCTTAATCTAAATACGGAAGGAAGTCTGTCCGGATAGACCAAAAATAGGAATAGACATCTTTGACGAACAGGAGTAAGAATCATTTATATTTCCTTTCAACATTTGTATTTCCTTTCAACACAAGAAAAGGTATTTTCACCCTTTTCTTGTGTTGAATAAAAGATTCGAAAGACTGTTAATCCTCTCTGAGAAGTATTTATTTCTTCCCTTCATTTATCCTTTGCGTCGGATTCTATTTATCTCTCATACCTATTCCCCATTACTAGGAATGGGATACAAGGAATTTAGACATCACGCAAAAAACAGTATATAAACAAAGCAAACAAACCGTTTTACAGAATTGTTTGGATGATCATACATCTTATTTATATGGATCAACAAAAAGGAGCAACTCGATTCCACCCCTTCCTTTTGACCAACTTGGTGACAACCCTAGATTTAGAAATTCATTTCGTACAATTGAACCTTTTCAAACTGTTTCTTTTTAAGAACCAAACAAATTTGTGCCAAAATCACGGATGCGAAGAAGAACAAAAGACCTTGGACACGTAATGGATCTTGAAGCACTATTTCAGCATCCCCCTGACCAAAGCCCCCCACATTGGGATTACTTGTTAATGGTTGATCAAGCTTGATAGATTCACCCTCTGAAACAAGAAGTTCTGGTCCTGGAGGTATAATATCAACCACTTGACGTCCATCCGAAGGATCAGCTATGGTTATTTCGTACCCGCCCTTTTCTTTACGTACTATTTGAGTTACTATACCCGCCGATGAAGCGTTATAAACTGTATTGTTACTTTTTCTCCCATCAGGATAAATCTGCCCCCTCCCCCTGTTCCCACCTACATATATAGGATATTTTAAGAAATGAACGTCTTTTTTCGTAGCAGGGTCCGGAGAAAGAATAGGAAAGACAATTTCACTATATTTTTTACCAGGAACAGGACCTATTACAAGAATATTTTTTTGAGTGGGACGATAACTCTGAAAAGACAGACTGCCGATCTTTTCTTTCATATCAGGGGAAATACGATCGAGAGGAGCTAATTCAAATCCTTCGGGTAAAATAAGAACCGCCCCCACATTCAAAGACCCCTTTTTCCCATTAGCAAGAACTTGTTTCAGTTGCGTATCATAAGGGATTTTCACAACTGCTTCAAATACAGTATCAGGAAGTACAGCTTGCGGAACTTCAAGATCCACGGGTTTCTTAGCTAAATGGCAATTGGCACATACAATTCGTCCAGTTGCTTCGCGTGGATTTTCATAAGCCTGCTGCGCAAAAATGGGATATGCGTTTGAAATAGATGTCTGACTGATGATATATATCATCATCGATACGGAAATAGATCCAGTCATCAGTTCCTTTATCCCCAAAAGAGTCTTTCTATTTTGCATGGTCCAATCATTGATCCCGGAATTTTTACAAGAAATTAGGTAGGTAGCTAGTACAGTTAGTTCCCTATCCACGAGTCTGCCATTGGAATGGAAGAATGGGAAATAGGATAGAATACTTTGCTTTAAGAGGTAGAAGTCGAAAGAGTAAGTCAGATGGAAATACTTTCTTTATGTATGCACAAAGAAACATTGGAAGCGGATTGATATCAAGAGGAAAATCCAATAAGTGATTTATTCATTCATTGAATGATAAATCACTACAAGGGAAGGAGATACACGATTTAAATAATGGAAAATCCAATATTTCACAATTGTATCTAGAATGACCGGAAAAGTGCAAACAAGACCAGATATAATTTGATCATTATGAGCTAATCCAAAATCATTGTAGACCGAACCAATCATGAGTTCCCAACCGTGGGGCGAGTGAAATCCGATCCATAAATCAGTAACTAAAAGAATGGAAAAAGCTTTGATTGTGTCACTTAAGTTAGAAAGAAATTCCTGAACCCAAGAATTAAGAATGACCAGTTCTTCATTACACAGAATACAATAACCGCTTAGAATAACGAAACATATTAGATTTGTCGAGAAACGCAAGAGAATATGTAGATAATATTCATTGTGTGTTTTCACAAATTGCATCGTTTCTTTGTGAATTCCTATAGGAAACTTTTGTTTTTGTATATGTGTCCCCGGGGACTCCTTGATTATTTCGTCCAACACGAAGAGTTCTTCGAATTCTATGAATCTTTCTAGAACCTTCTTCTCTTGAATATAATTCAAGAAGGTTTCGGATTGCTGGGTATTCCACCAATTTGTAATCCAAGGTTCCAGACATTGATGAAATGATAGAGAGATCCACCAGGGCAAAAAAATTATAGATGCAAGATAAGGAAGAGAAGTCAATGCTTTCTTTTTTTTCACTTTTCCTCTGTGATAATGAATTTGCTTCATTCGTCAACTCTATCGATCGAATCTTTCTTTGAAGCATGAGTTCGATAATAGAATAAGGTATAAAACCTATAGATCTATTCCCTATTTTTGTGTAATTATTTTGTTTCGCAATCAAAAATAAATATCGAAGAATAGGACTTCGAATGAACAAATAAGAATCCTAAGCACCTACTCGTTCTTAGGTGTACCAATTGGACAACCATTACATACATCCTTATTTGTTCTTTTTTTTTATTCGAAAAAGCCACTTGAAGTAAGAAAGGGGATTCGGATTTCAAGACAAAAGAATCCCTCCAGTGCCCATAACCACTCTTTCCAAATCTTTCCTTGTCTAACCACATCTCACCGCAAAAGAGAAATATGGATAAAGAAGATTGATAATGAATGAAATCCGAAATGGACAGAAAAATGAGAAAGAAATGATATGGTTATGGAAGATCCAATCCCTTTTTTTATCAAGGAGCAAAAGAGCGACACGAGTTGACAAAAGAGAGAGAAAATGGACTAGGTAGGATCCATTCTAACATCGCAATTCATAATCTTGGGCCCAAAAAGAGGAATTTCGTATGTCGAGATGCTCGGATTCGGATATATGTGATGAATCCATACTTATGATACTTGTTTCTTACTAGTATACAAGTTAGTATACAAGAAAGAATGGGAATAGTATTCTTTTCGTTATAGTAGATTTATTTTCTTACATATATACTCCCCTGTTTTTGTTTATGGGGCACGTATCCACCCACTAATAGAACGAAGAAATCCAATCTACCACGTCTTGCTTGCTTGAAGGAACATTCTAATGAGCATTTGAGCATTCGAAAGAAACTTCCGTGACATTCAGAAAGGGATGTCACCAAGTTCCTTCACTCATGCTGAGAAAATATTTTTATTCTTCATTTCAAAAGACTTCCATTGGTACACCCAAGAAATAGGCCAATTCCGCAGCTTTTCGTTCCATTTCTTGTGGAGTCCAATTCTCGTCAGTACGAGTCAAGGGGATGATTCCCTGGCCTCGGATTTCCATATAAAGAACATGACGAGAATATAGACCCTCTTTCACCTCCATTCTGATTGACTGGATATCTTTCACAAAGAAGCGAAGGAAGATGCGGCGGTTTTTTCCAGGGAATCCCCAACGAAAAATACATACTATCCCTTCTTTTCTATCGAATCGATCATAACCACTACCTATATTCCACGAAATTGTGCACCACAAATAAGAGCTAATAAATAGACTCGCAATCCCATAGAAAAACATTACAATTCCTTGTGGAAAAAAAACGATTTGCTGATCAGGGAATACGGATATCAGATTCCTACCAAGATAACTCGAAGTCCCAACCACTAAAAATCCCAACGAACCCAAAAAAAGGATACAGGCCCAGCAAAAATTACTTCTTTCTCTAGATCCCTTTATAAGCTCTATCCATATCTGTTCTGATCGCCAGTTCATATTATACCAGATCCAGTTGTATTTGATTGGAATTCCGAGAAGAACCCAAATGCATTTGAGAAAAACCCAAATGCATTTGATTTTTATTTTCTTACTTTCTTACTCCCACCCAAAATCATTCTCATCCACTAGCGCTACTTTGTTTTGAACCGTTAAGAATTGGTTAGATACATTGACATTCTCTTTTTTGGGATATGGAATAGATAAATATCTTTTTGACTAGCTATATCCGTCCGTATATACATATAGATAGACTTTTACCCCAATCTCATGTATCTGTATGAATCAAAGTTCTCTCATTTGTGTTCAGAGGAAAGCATATATCGTACGATATCCCACGAAATGAATACCCCGTAGATCTAGTATGAAAAGGAATTGATGAGATTTGGTCCCTCATCATATCTAGACAATCTGATTTTTTTGAACATGAACAGATAAGGAAGCCATTGCAATTGCCGGAAATACTAGGCCTACTAAAGGCACAAAAAGAGAGGGTAAGTTCAGATCCGTCATAGAAGAGATGCCTCGATTTCTTATTTGTACCTCTGATAAGGAAAGATATCCTATGATAAGTATATCTATTATAAATAAGATGAGGTAGTTCCTAGTTCCTAAGTGCAAGGAATTCTACATTCCTTGCACTTACTGATTTTTCTGCACAAATATGTATGTATGAGAATCCGTTTTCAGACACTCTTTCTTTTTGATTTCCTTTCTGATCTGAAGAGTTTTCAGAATTCCCCCTCACGACTATAACTAGAATTCATCTGCGATCGAATACGTCAAAATTTTTATTGCATATCATAATTATGGCATCCGTAAGAATGATGTTTTCCATAGAAAATGGCTATTCGAAAAAGAAAGACATTACCATAGAAAAACCATTCTTCTTCATTTTGTCAGTTTGCTTGGATTGGATTCAAAGAAACAAAACCATGGAACTTAAATAACTCACCCAGAACACCTTTTAAAATATTACGTGGTACAACGGAATCAAATAAACCCTTCTCAAATAAATTCTCAGTTTCTTGCGCAAACTCAGGTACGACCACATGCAATGTTTCTTCAATAACTCTTTTACCCGCAAATGCAATATAAGCTTCAGGTTCAGCAAAAATGACATCCCCCAACATACCAAAACTAGCTGTGACCCCACCTGTTGTGGGAGAAGTAAGGATTGAGACATAGAATAGCTTTTTCTTGAGTTGATGATCATATGAAGCAGAAGAGATTTTCACCATTTGCATCAAGCTCAAACCCCCTTCTTGCATGCGCGCTCCACCAGAGGCACACACCATAATAAGAGGTAAAGATTGATCAATAGCATACTCGATCAAACGGGTGATTTTCTCGCCCACGACGGATCCCATACTACCTCCAATAAATCGAAAGTCCATAACCCCAAGTGCTACGCTAGTAGTTTCTAATTGACCTATGCCCATTTGAAATTCAGTGATACCTGACTTTCTTTGATTAGAAGAAATTTTATCCGTATAAGATTCATCCTCTTCATCCTCTTCGAAATCAGATTCACCCGAATTCAAATCAGATTCACCCGGATTCACTTTATCCGATTGGGAAAGAAGAAGTTCATCCGGTTTCTCTGGATCAGGGTTAGAAGGATTCAAATCGACAGGTCGTTCATGTTTCTCCTTTTTCTTTGGATCAGGATTCAAATTGGGAAGTGGTTCATCGGAATAAGATTCCGAATCAGAATCATCTGATTCTGGATAAGATTTCAAATCAGAATCATCTGATTCTGGATCAAATTCCAAATCAGAATCATCTGATTCTGGATCAAATTCCAAATCAGAATCATCTGATTCGAAATAAAGTTCCGAATCAGAATCATCTGATTCTGGATCAAATTCCAAATCAGAATCATCTGATTCGAAATAAAGTTCCGAATCAGAATCATCTGATTCTGGATCAAATTCCAAATCAGAATCATCCGATTCGAAATAAAGTTCCGAATCAGAATCATCTGATTCTGGATCAAATTCCAAATCAGAATCATCCGATTCGAAATAAAGTTCCGAATCAGAATCATCTGATTCGGAATAAAGTTCCGAATCAGAATCATCTGGATTCAAAAGTAGTAGGAACAGTTCTAGAAGTGGATCTACTGGCGGGGCCGGCGGGACCAAACGATCCGAATCAGGATTATTACAACTATAGTTGTCGAAGTCAGTATTAATAGAAATCTCAGGTTTATCATTATCCCGAACTTCTCTAAAACCCAATACTGTGCTGGCGCCAGATAGAACGGAGCTTTCTGAATAATCAATTTCATTCTTTTTTTCATTATCCCGAACTTCTCTAAAACCCAATACTGTGCTGGCGCCAGATAGAACGGAGCTTTCTGAATAATCAATTTCATTCTTTTTTTCATTCTTTTCCTCGAAAAGGTCAGAAGGGCTCGAGTTATAGCATTTATATCTATAAATGTTTCTCTCAGACGGATCCAAAAAGCCTGAAGAGCTTTGCGGATTATAGGATTTATTTTCATAGGTGTTAAATTCTGTTTTTTTTTCCTCTTCCTCTAAATCTATATATAGAGTTTTTATTTTAGTATTGAACTTAAAGCAATTCTTAAATTTCTTAAATTTCTTAAATTTAAATTTCTTCATTCGAAGTAATAAATCCAATTTTAAGGCAAGCTGATCCGTCCAACAATGAGTAATATTATTATGGGTATTAATATTATAATAAATTGGATGATCATGATATCGTGTCGCCCTAATATGATCTACTTTTTTATCTCTCTCTTTATATTGTGTCTCTATTTCACACAATATCTTTAACTTCTTTTCGCTTATCTCATCCAAAAACCATTTCTGAACTTCTTTTTCCCTTATCTCATCCGACCACTTATGAAACTCCTTTTCAATTATCCCATCCAACCATCTTTCAAGCCCCCTTTTTTCAAATACATCAATGTCCTTCCAGGGGTCGAAACGCAATTCATCTAAATCCTCTTCCGCATCGAAATCCGATTCATCCGGCACGGAAAGATCATATAAATTGAAATTCACTTGATTGAGGTCGAAATCAACAAAGTCCTCCGGAGTGAAACCAAGTTCCTCTAAATCTATATTGAACTGAAATTCCTCCATATTTGGAACGAAACCAAGTTCGTCTGGATTTATATCAAACGAAAATTGCTCTGTATTTGGTAGATTTGAATCCAAATCAGAAGGAATATCAAGATCAGAAGAATCCCAGTCGGTAGGTCGTTCGTATTCATAAGGTGATTCTTCCTTTTTTTTCTCCATATCCTGTGTAAAAGGATCAAGATCCAAATTGGGAAGTGTTTCACGTTCAGAAAGTCCCTCCTCCTTTTTCTTGGGAAATGTTTCATGTTCATAGGGTTCCTCCTTTTTCTCTGAATCAGGATCCGATGGATCCGAGTCCAATAGTCTTCTCCCAAGAGGTTGATCTACCGGAGCATCCGCCAATAAATCAAAATCGTGGTTATTAGAAAGATCCGAAACAGGTCGAGAGGGTCCATCCCAAAATCTTTCCAAGTGTGGATCAGTGTTTTCACCAGCAGGAAAAGAAGTGCCAGAATACCTCGTCGTGGGGGTCTCGGATATAGTATTATAATAATTGACCCCCCCCTCCCCGGTTGTTTGGGTTTTCTTTTGATCCGAATCAGAGAGACCCGAATCCTTTTGCCCCTCTTTCACTTCGGGAAGGTAAATTTTATATTTTTGCCTCATCCAATGAATATATAAATGCACTTTCTTAACAATTCCTTCTGAAATTGCTTCCAGTTTTGAATTCACGTTAGGTCTATCAAATCCAACAGCATCTATAGAAACCATAGTATCTCTCTCATCCATCTCCATGGGATCCCAAGTACCCGAATCAATCAAAAGCTCAATTCGATATAAGCTATCCATTTTAAAATGGAACAGACAAGTATCACACAAAAACAAATTATCGGGCAAGAACTTTTTATAGTTTAACTTGCAACACTGCTCGCACAGCACCCATAAGGATTTGTAATCTACTGCTGATTTTTGATTCGGATTACATGATTCTTCTTCAACATAACTACCTTTTTCAACAAAATCATTGCCTTTGCTAAGGCAATCCCTGCCATATTTACGCAAAAGCGACGATATACTGATATACAGAATGTTATGAATCCCAAGTCCGCCATTGATAAACAAAAAATTGTTGCGATTATCGTTGCGATAAAGTGCCATATAGGAATTGTGACAATGAATTATAGAGGAAAATGCGAGAGTTTTTTCAAATCCGATGGGACTTTGATACATAGAGCATAAATGGAATAACTTCCAAATTATGTTAAATATCATCCCATACGGCAGAAAAAACTACTCATTCTCATTAAATTCAAACCCGATGCGATGGAACTCTGATATGATACATAGAGCATAAATGGAATAACTTCCAATATATGTTAAATATCATCCTATACAAAAAACACATTAAAAAATTCAAATAAAAAAAAAATCCCATAAATCATATCAAAATAACAATAAGAGGTTGCTTGCCTATAGGAAAAGCCCATAGGTACCTTCTCTCCTGTACCTGTAATCCATCCAAATCTTATCTTATCAATCTGAAATATAAGAAATGGAAAGTAATAGATCAGGCCCGAATGGAATCGAACCAACAACTTGCCGGTATCGGAGGCTCTAGAATACCGAAATAGTTTCTTGGGTCTGATCTATCAAGAAAAAATATAAGGATATTAAGCCAAAAAAATCAAGCTTAAAATCATCTATTCGTATCTCTTTTTTATAGATATGATCTATTTATTTATACAAATAGAAGTCTTTAGTATATTCGAGATTCAGGTATGATAAAGTTTACGCGTTCATTAATTAACATATTTATGGATTTGATTTCTATTGAGATAGTATAGCTATATCAAAAATAGATATATATAAATATAAAATAGTACAAAAGATGGATATTTGGTCATTCTTTCATATTTGGTCATTCTTTCTTTGGTTCGGATCAACCTTTTACTAAAAAAGATTGAACCGAGTTTCTTTCATTACGCTTTCTTTCATTCATTATACTGAATTCCCTTATACTTAGGAGAATTAGGAGAACAAGTTTATTAGAAGACTTATTTAGAAGAACAAACTTAGGGAACAACAAACAGGAATTACTGAATTATGCACGTTTAGTTATCCAGTGTATCTACCGGTTTGAATTCGAATTTAATTTCTTTCCACACTTCACAAGCAGCACCAAGTTCAGCGCTCCATTTGGCAGCTTCACGGATAATCGCATTCCCTTCACTAGCTAGATCACGCCCTTCATTACGAGCTCGTACACACGCTTCTAAAGCCGCCCTATTAGCTACCGCACCGGGTGCATTTCCCCAAGGGTGTCCCAAAGTTCCTCCGCCGAACTGTAGTACAGAATCATCTCCAAATATCTCGGTCAAGGCAGGCATATGCCAAACATGAATACCTCCGGAAGCCACCGGCAGCACACCTGGCATAGAGACCCAATCTTGAGTAAAGAAAATACCACGGCTTCGGTCTTTTTCAATATAATCGTCCCGTAGTAAATCAACAAAACCTAAAGTCATCTCACGTTCACCTTCCAGTTTACCTACTACCGTACCAGAGTGAATGTGATCCCCACCAGACATACGTAATGCTTTAGCTAGTACACGGAAATGCATACCATGATTCTTCTGTCTATCAATAACAGCATGCATTGCGCGGTGAATGTGAAGAAGTAATCCGTTGTCTCGGCAATAACGAGACAAGGTAGTATTTGCAGTGAATCCCCCCGTTAAGTAGTCATGCATTACGATAGGAACTCCAAACTCTTTGGCACATACAGCCCTTTTCATCATTTCTTCACACGTACCTGCAGTAGCATTCAAGTAATGTCCTTTTATTTCACCTGTTTCGGCTTGCGCTTTATAAATGGCTTCAGTACAAAATAGGAAACGGTCTCTCCAACGCATAAATGGTTGGGAATTGACGTTTTCATCATCTTTAGTAAAATCCAATCCACCACGTAGACATTCATAAACTGCTCTACCGTAGTTTTTCGCAGATAATCCCAATTTGGGTTTAATAGTACATCCTAGTAGAGGGCGGCCGTATTTGTTCAATCTATCTCTTTCCACTTGGATTCCATGAGGTGGACCTTGGAAAGTTTTGGAATAGGCAGGAGGAATTCGCAAATCCTCCAAGCGTAGAGCTCGGAGAGCTTTGAACCCAAATACATTCCCTACAATAGAAGTAAACATGTTAGTAACAGAACCTTCTTCAAAAAGATCTAAAGGATAAGCTACATAAGCAATATATTGCTCTTCTTCTCCAGCAACGGGTTCGATGTGGTAGCATCGTCCTTTGTAACGGTCAAGGCTAGTAAGTCCATCAGTCCACACAGTGGTCCATGTACCAGTGGAAGATTCGGCAGCTACTGCAGCCCCCGCTTCTTCAGGGGGAACTCCAGGTTGCGGAGAAACTCGGAATGCTGCCAATATATCAGTATCTTTGGTTTCATATTCTGGGGTATAATAAGTCAATTTATAATCTTTTACACCAGCTTGAAATCCAACACCGGCTTTAGTCTCTGTTTGTGGTGACATCAGTCCTTCCCCTCTCTACAACTCACGAATTCAGAATTTTCTCACAATGAATGAAAAGGTCTACTCGACATGGAATAGGCATGAATGAAATGTTTGAAAAAAAAAAAAAGAAGAATCTTTCCAAATAACAAATAAACAAATATTTTCAACGAATGGAATTCATAAGACCATATATTGGATTCACCAAATACATCATTATTTTATAGTCTTGGATATGTATGGCGCAACCCGATACTTGTTTTGCAGGTTTCGAATTTCTGAAAATCCCGCCTTTCTTTGAATTTCCATATCGAATCGAATATACTAAGAAGAATTCTCCCTTGACAGAGGAAATCTATGTTGTATATGTAAATCCTAGGTGTGAAAACAAGCATAATTCATCTAGGAAAGGGTATAAAACAAGAATGGGCTCCAATCCATATAAAAAAAAATCACAAGGGCCCAAGAAATCGAAATCATGAATGAACCCTAAATTCAGTTTAGGTTCGAATTCCATAAAGAATCAAACCCTAACCTAATACGGATGAGATTCTATATAATAGAATGATAGCTAAATGAAAATAATGATAGATAAATGAACCATACTTCTTCATTCATGATTCTTATTCATCTACTTGAGATTTTGTTGAGACTTTGGTTTGCAATGGACATTTTGAAAGAAAGAAAATTGAATTGAAAATGGACTCATGGAATGAGTCCACGATGGAATTGAATTAGATTGGACAATACTAACTAAATCAAGTGCTCACTTCCTTATGGATGTGATTCCTTCCTTATGGAATGAGTGGATCCACTTGTTATCGGACACTTTCGATTCGGAAATCTTCCCAACCAAGTAATTTCTCATTTCCTCATACATAATTATGAAAAACAATCCTACTACTTCTGGTCCTGCGGCTGGTCCTGCGGTTTCCGCATCCGAAAAAAAAAACCTAGGGCAGATCGTTCAAATTATTGGCCCAGTCCTAGATATTGCTTTTCCTCCGCCGAGGAAGATGCCTAATATTTATAACGCTTTGGTAGTTAAGGATCGAGATACTCTCGGTCAGCAAATGAATATCATTTGTGAGGTACAGCAATTATTAGGAAATTATCGAGTAAGAGCCGTAGCTATGAGTGCTACAGATGGTCTGACGAGAGAAATGGAAGTAGTTGACACAGGAGCCCCTCTAAGTGTTCCAGTTGGTGGGTCTACTCTCGGACGAATTTTCAACGTTCTCGGAGAGCCCGTTGATCAGTTAGGTCCTGTAGATATTCGCACAACATCTCCTATTCATCGACCCGCTCCCGCTTTTACAGAGTTAGATACGAAATTATCCATCTTTGAAACGGGGATTAAAGTGGTGGACCTTTTAGCTCCTTATCGTCGTGGAGGAAAAGTCGGGCTGTTCGGCGGAGCTGGAGTGGGTAAAACAGTACTCATCATGGAATTGATCAATAACATTGCTAAAGCTCATGGGGGCGTATCCGTATTTGGTGGAGTAGGCGAACGTACTCGTGAAGGAAACGATCTTTACATGGAAATGAAAGAATCCCGAGTAATTAATGAAGAAAATATTGCAGAATCCAAAGTGGCTCTAGTCTACGGTCAGATGAATGAACCGCCGGGAGCTCGTATGAGAGTTGGTTTGACTGCCCTAACCATGGCGGAATATTTCCGGGATGTGAATGCGCAAGACGTACTTCTATTCATCGACAATATCTTTCGATTCGTTCAAGCAGGATCTGAGGTCTCCGCCTTATTAGGGAGAATGCCTTCCGCAGTGGGTTATCAACCTACCCTTAGTACGGAAATGGGGTCTTTGCAAGAAAGAATTACGTCTACAAAAAAAGGATCTATAACCTCTATTCAAGCTGTTTATGTACCTGCAGACGATTTAACCGACCCCGCTCCCGCCACGACATTTGCACATTTAGATGCTACTACCGTACTATCCAGAGGATTAGCTGCCAAAGGGATTTATCCAGCGGTAGACCCTTTAGATTCAACGTCAACTATGCTCCAACCTGGGGTCGTGGGTGAGAGCCATTATGAAATTGCGCAAAGAGTGAAGCAAACTTTACAGCGTTACAAAGAGCTTCAGGACATTATAGCTATTCTTGGGTTGGACGAATTATCCGCAGCGGATCGTTTAACCGTGGCAAGAGCACGAAAAATGGAACGTTTCTTATCACAACCCTTCTTCGTAGCAGAAATATTTACAGGCTCTCCGGGGAAATATGTTGATCTCGCAGAAACAATTAGGGGATTTCAACTGATCCTTTCCGGAGAATTAGACAGTCTTCCCGAGCAGGCCTTTTATTTGGTGGGTAACATCGATGAAGCTACCGCGAAAGCTATGAACTTAGAGGTGGAGAGCAAATTGAAGAAATGACCTTAAATCTTTATGTACTGACCCCTAATCGAATTGTTTGGAATTCCGAAGTGAAAGAAATCATTTTATCTACGAATAGTGGCGAAATTGGTATATTACCAAACCATGCCCCCATTGTTACAGCTGTAGATATAGGTCTTTTGAGAATACGCTTCAAGGACCGATGGTTAAAAGTGGCTCTGATGGGTGGTTTCGCTAGAATAAGTAATAATGAGATCACCATTTTAGGATATGATGCAGAGCTGAGTACTGACATTGATCCGCAAGAAGCCCAGCAAGCTCTGGAAATAGCTGAAGCTGACTTGAGTAGAGCGGAAGGTAAGAGCCAAATCATTGAGGCAAATCTAGCTCGCAGACGAGCTATTATACGAGTAGAAGCTAGTAAGAATACGATTTCCTATTAGGTAGGAAATTGAATCCAAAGAACTTCTTTGGATTTATCCTCCATTCTATTCGATTCTCTTTGGTTGGATTCCTCTAATGGAAGAAACACAATCAAGTTCAATCTGCTGATAGATAGAACGAAAAAAAAAAAAGAAGATGCGTAAACAAACTTAATTAGAGATTGGGAACTCCAATATCTAAGTAGACTCTAGTACCTAATCGAATAAGTTATACCTACTATTGGATTTGAACCAATGACTCCCGCCGTATGAAAGCAATACTCTAACCACTGAGTTAAGTAGGTCATTTATCACTACAAAGAAAAAAAGAGATCCATCCTTTCGTGAATTATAGATGGAATCTGACTTCTAGGCAATACTTTAACAAGAAAGGGATTGGGGAATGATCTTGTGGATCATGGAAGATTTGTCTTGCCAAGAAATTCCTATCCATCTTGACCTTGACAAAAAATGATTTATATGTTAAAATATTTATGACAAGGGCTATAGCTCAGTTAGGTAGAGCAACTCGTTTACACGTGCGCCAATGCTTTTCAAGGAAGTTCATTATGCAATCGATTGGATCTGATTGAATTGAGAAATCCATGTCTTACTCTAGGGATTCGAAAGAACAAGAGAACAATAGCCTGACAAATCTTCTGGTGCCAATGCCAAACCCATCATGGATTTGAAAATGGATTTGAAAATTGATAAGGTGAATACCCAGTCCATTCAATGCTAGGCATCATGAGTATAAGGGCCTCAAAATAACCTCTTTTCGTCCTATGAACTTTCAGGTGTATGAAGTCTCATAGTTGAACAGAGCGATAGAGACTCTAGTTGTTGACTTAGGTGAATCTAGGCCGGAGGCAGACCTACGTCAAGGTAACCCTTTTTTGAAACACTTTGGTATTGTATTGCTCTTGGATCAAAAGAAAAATCATAAATCAGAGCACATGGAGCCATCTCACTATCTTTCTCCTCTCTCTATTCCTTGAAGAGAATAAAAAATATGGCAGACTCGCGGATCTTTTCATCCGTTGATGAAAGAGCCCAATGCAACAAAATGCATGTTGGGTCTTTGAAACAGTTCGAATCATTTCGATACGTAGGAGTTTGATCTGTTTTACCGAGAAGGTCTACGGTTCAAGTCCGTATAGCCCTATAGATTTTATTTCCATTATTTGTATCGTTTTCATTTCGTCATTAGTACTGATTTGTGACGGATTGGTGTTGGTTCATTTGGTTTGTCCATAGAAATGAAAATCTTACCACATACCTTACCACATACTTATATGGATCCATAAGTACAGGTACAGCAAAATGAAACTTTCTTTCAATGCAATGGATCCCATTAGGATTTCTCAAATCACCCAATCTCGGACAAACAAATACCTTCTTCTTCATTCATCTTCATGGGTCGGGTCGGGTGAATGACATATCACTTTGTTCCGCCCCGGATCAAAGAAAAGAATGGGTGATACACTTGGACTTAGGAATACCCAATCCTCCCAGTCCGCTTTGGAAGGGAAAATAAGAAATACTAACAACTTTCAATCCCAACGGACGTCGTAAGTCACATGGATCTAGTACCTATTTTTTGTCTTGTATTTGTGATTTTTGGAAATACCCGGAACGAGTGCCCCTTGGAAAAGGAAGAATCCAAATTGGTTATTTCAGAGATCATCAATGGGCCCGCCCTATTTGAAATGTAGCAACATTTGTGCCTTCTTCCATTTCTATGAGTGAAACCACCTATTCCTACCCTTCTAGATTAGACTTTGGTTAGAATTTAGAACCAACTCGCTTTGGGTCCATTATGATATGAAGAATTCACACTTTTACAAAAAAAAAAGAAAAATCGAGGTATATATATACAGCTAGATGAATAAGTATGTAGCATGCTCTAGACTATTCAAAAATCCATATCCCAACCAAGCCCTTTTTTAGGAATTAGGAATATTGATACATGAATCGCGTGCCAGGAACCAGATTTGAACTGGTGACACGAGGATTTTCAGTCCTCTGCTCTACCAACTGAGCTATCCCGACTCGACTACTTTTCGCGCATTCTCTTCTAGAAAATCCATGTTTATGTGGGACTAAAAAAAGATTCCATCCAATTTGACCTCGTTCCTGAAATTTGTTATATCTTCAAAAAAAAAAAGAGGACTTTCGTGTAAGAATGGACTAGGAATGATTCCATAATGGAGATTCCTTGTCCATATATGTGGATTTCTTTCGACGAAAAAATGGGAAAAAAAAAAAATAGTTAGGAAGTCAAAAGGATTTGGATTGGGGATAGAGGGACTTGAACCCTCACGATTTCAAAAGTCGACGGATTTTCGTCTTACTATAAATTTCATTATTGTCAGTATTGACATGTAGAACGGGACTCTCTCTTTATTCTCGTCTGATTCATCATTTTTTTTTCCAATGTTCATTTCTGAATATCTATTCTAGATTCAGGTTGTGATTATGATGAATCGTTTGATATGTCAGTATGTATACGTACATATTATATTAGGTTTATCTATAAGGTCTATAAGGCCATCATCCTTCCTTTCGGTAATTTCGATAGAAAGATCCCTATTACCGACGCAATGCAACCAACTCCATTCGTTAGAACAGCTTCCATTGAGTCTCTGCACCTATCCTTTTTTGAACTCTATATATGTCAATCCTATATGTCAATCCTATATGTAAGTATAGGATATGTAAGTATAGGGGTAGATTTCAATATAGGAAAGAAATCGATTTCTATTTATCTATATACTATATAGAATAGATGGAAATATGCCATATAGATTTCCTATCTATTTATGTATATACCTTGTTCTAAGAAACCTTTTTTTTTTTTTCAAAAGAAGGATTTGGCTCAGGATTGCCCATTTTTCATTCCAGGGTTTCTCTGAATTTGAAAGTTATCACTTAGTAGGTTTCCATACCAAGGCTCAATCCAATCAAGTCCGTAGCGTCTACCAATTTCGCCATATCCCCCCTCCTTGGATTCGAAACCAAAAATTGGTTCGTTCGTTGGGTTGTGATCCAACCCACTTTTTTTATTGATCTTGAAACTGTGGGATTTTATTGATCTTGAAACTGTGGAATGAAAATGAAGAAAAGAAATATAAAAAAAAGTATATACTACTATAAAAAAAGTATATACCACTATAAAAAAAGTATATACTACTATTTTTGATCCATCTTCTCCCATTTCATCCCTATGTCCCTATGGAATGGAAGAACCTATATTGGTTTTTGTTTTGTTTCAAAGGGATTTTATCCTTGATGTATCCACAATTCAATGAGAATCGATCTATCTCATAGTTCACTTCTACGTACTCCCTTTTTGTATTTTTAAATCCTAATTTTGAGTACAGGAACGATCCATACTCAGTTTTCTTTTTTTTATTTCTTTTCCTTCTGAAATGCAACCTGAGGGGTGCCACATTAGGATCCCAATTCCATTTCATCCTGATTCTTTTTTTATCCTTTTTCTTCTTAGGTCAATCCAAACAAATAGGATTTCCAATCTAAAATCAAAGAAATTTCTAATATACGAAATGAGAAATTTCGAATTAGGAATATCTCATTTCGAACATAACATTCATTTCATATATAAAGAAGTTTCCATTTCCATAGAATTCAATCAATCCAATTCCATAGAAATCAAATATGATATAGATCTCTATCCATATGAGATATGAATGGATGTGAATATTCTAGAATTCGAAATCTAATGAGATATAGAAATAGAATGATATATAGTAAGATAACAAATCTCAAATAAAGTAAAGGATGATCATTGTGAAAATCTCTAATGAATAGGAAATAGATTCTTGCTAATAGCTAATCTATTTCCTATATTTATATTCATGAATAGCTAAACAAAAAAAGAGTTCACTAAGATACCTGTAGTTTAATGAGTTCCTATGAACTCTTTCGGTTCGTTTTATGTGATAGGAGCCTGCTTAGCTCAGAGGTTAGAGCATCGCATTTGTAATGCGATGGTCATCGGTTCAACTCCGATAGCCGGCTTTTTTTTTTCTATTTTTTTTTTGTTCGGCTTTTTCCATAACCATAATCCATAACTATAATGGAGAGAATCTCTCGGGAAGAGGCTATCCCTCCCCCCCTTTCTTCCAATGGCAGGTCGCTTGTCTATTATGCCGCGATTCCTTCGAACTAGGAAGAAAAAACAGACTGTAGAAATGAAATCTCTACAGAAAAAATCATAAAACATAGCCTGAACTCCCTATCCCAGATAGATATATATAATCGGAATATGGATAGAATTCTTTTCATTCTATTTTGTTTTGTAGTACTTCCATCCATTTTGCTTTTTTTTATTCTTCGATTTCGTTCAGTCCTATTTTCAATTTCGTATGGAAATATGGAAATGGACTATAGAATTTGCAATTTTTTAAAATTATAAAAAAAAAAATAAAATAAAGGAGTCTTTATGTCGCGTTACCGAGGACCTCGTTTCAAAAAAATACGCCGTCTGGGGGCTTTACCGGGACTCACTAGAAAACCTAGTAAACCTAAATCTGAAAGTGGTTGGAAAAACCGATTACACCCTATAAAACAAAAATCAGACTACTGCCGTCGTCTAAAAGAAAAACAGAAATTGCGTTTTCATTATGGTCTGACAGAGCGACAATTACTTAGATATGTGCGTATCGCTGGAAAGACAAAAGGGGCAACAGGGCTGGTTTTACTACAACTACTTGAAATGCGTTTGGATAACATTCTTTTTCGATTGGGTATGGCTTCGACCATTCCTGGAGCTAGGCAATTAGTTAACCATAAACATATTTTAGTGAATGGTCATATAGTCGATATACCAAGTTATCGTTGCAAACCCCGAGATATTATTACTATGAAAGAGAAACAGAAACAAAAATCGAAAACTCTGGTTACAAATTCGATTGCTTCATTCTCCGACTATGAATTGCCAAAGTCATACCATTTGACTTTTGACTCATCTGAATATAAAGGATTCGTCAAACAAATAATAGATAGGGAATGTGTCGGTTTGGGAAGGGAAATTAATGAATTGTTAGTCATAGAATATTATTCCCGTCAGACTTGAGCCTAAGGAAAAAAAAGGGGAGGGGTTCGGACAATTTTGTTCCTTTTTATCGAAGTAAATAGATAGAAAAATGGATCGAAAGATTTGCATTTTAAGCCTTTCCAATACTTGTATCTTACGTACCGCACGAGTTAGGAATAGAGAATCTCTATCAAGGAAAGGCCTGACTGTTGGAATCAGAGGAATGAATGGTATCCATTGTTATTTGATACATTGTGGTTGGTAACGTTAACGTTCGCGAATTCGATGAATGAGGGTACATAAAAGGAAAGAGAGGGATTCGAACCCTCGGTAAACAAAAGCCTACATAGCAGTTCCAATGCTACACCTTCAACCGCTCGGCCATCTTTCCGGCATAATCTTATTATTGACCAGAAACCGAATGAATAGCGAGTCATTCCTATTCTTGCAGTACAGGTCCGATCAATCCAAAATCGGAAAATCAAAAAAGAAAAGGAGTCCCTTTTTTTAGGTTCGAAAGCGAGAAAACACATCTCTTTAAAAAAAAAAAGGGATCTCCGTTTATGTTTGTCAAGACCGACAGAGGGATCCTCTTTTTTTGTTCTGACGTTGATACCGAATCCAGCTTGGAATACATCAACGTAAGGATCCATATTTTATACTACGATTTCAATGGTTTTCTATTTTCTAGGAATCCCAATTTCTGAAATGATCCGAATCCCTAGGAAAATAAAGTTCTTCATTCTTTTCGATCAAATAGGAATACTTCCGTTCATTGGTATACTATGGAAATTGAATCCAATCCAATGAAATCAAAAGATTTCTCATCTCTTCCTCCTCAAAGAGGAATCAGAAAGTTTACATTTGGTTTGAGAATGAATTTGCTTTTATGCTATTTTGTATCCTATATTCCTTTGTTTGTGAGATCATTTTCCCCCGGTCCCAGGAGGAAATGAGAAGAATTAATTATAGAATGGATTGCAAATTATGCCTAGATCTCGGAGAAATGGAAATTTTATTGATAAGACCTTTTCCATTGTAGCCAATATATTATTACGAATAATTCCGACAACTTCAGGAGAAAAAGAGGCATTTAGCTATTACAGAGATGGTGCGATTTGATTTTTGGTTTGTTTTTTTAGCCCTTAGTTTTACGAGAAAGAAACATGATTCAAGATCGAAAGAAAAGATTATGGAAATCAAGCTACGCTTGTGGAAGGTGAAGTTCGGAGATGGAACAATTCCTTCTGTCGTGTATCCTCGATTGATGCAGCCTCAGATGCTTCAATTGTCAATTTGAGTATGGAGCAAAAGGTTTATACCTATGGGTTTTGTATTGTGGGTCAATCTCACTTCACTAGTACCAATAGGCCGCATAGGGGAATAAGCACTACACTAAGAAATCAACAATAGGAAAACTTTGTTAGAAATGACCTCCCCTTCCTCATTGGTATCGGGACGAAGCAGAATGGTTGGGACAACAAGCATCCATCTCGTTTGTACTTTGTTTGGATACCCGTATAGCCATCGAAGATTGTTGAAGTGACGAATTTCCGGAAATCAGAGGCGCTGAGGACAAAGAAATTGTTGGAGTTACCACGGATTGGTATTCAAAAACAAAAGCTCTTGCAGGGAGGCTGGCTAGAAATTTCTTGTAAAAATACTAGCCCCTGTCAATTCCTAATGAGAATATGGAAATTTGGATTTCCTATATGATTCACCTTAGTTAGAGTACTATGCACAGAAGGGGGAGCCGTATGAGATGAAAATCTCACGTACGGTTCTGGAACGGAGATTCTTTGAATAGAATGAACGACCGTAACGGATGTCGGCTCAATCCGAAGGAAATTATGCGGAAGCTTTACAGAATTATTATGAAGCTACGCGACTCGAAATGGATCCCTATGATCGAAGTTATATACTCTATAACATAGGACTTATACACACAAGCAACGGAGAACATACAAAGGCTTTAGAATATTATTTCCGGGCAGTAGAACGAAACCCCTTCTTACCACAAGCTTTGAATAATATGGCCGTGATCTGTCATTACGTGCGACTATCTCCATTATAGAAAAAAGGAAAAAAGATCAAATGGGCTATATTAGAACAAACTAGGCTTTCTACATCGTCCAAAGCAACGATTTGAATAAGCTGTAGCAAGGAAAAGCACTTCGCATTCGCAGGAAGACAAATAGGAAGAAACGGGGCCTATATACTTCTTTTCTATGGATAAAGAATTCAATTGATAGAGGAAGCACCGTAAGGATCAATTCGCTTTGAATGGATACAATAAGAACTGCTTCCTTATCTCATTCTAGGAGATAAGGGTTAGGAATCCACTTATGTAATAGAGTTGATCCACTAAGGTATTTATTGAGCAGCGGTGTAGCATCAAATCCCAAAGATGGTAAGTCTTTCGGATGGAAGAAAGTCTTTTTCCAAAATTCTATATCAAATCAATTTCCTATAGGAAACCGAGATAGTTACCTTTCCAACAATTCAAACAGTAATGCGATAGGTAGGTACCTATATTAGATTCTTCTGAGGGGAAGGTGGGAGAAAAGAGAAAACGGATTTCTTAATGAAAATTCGAGTTTGAAACTTATGGAATGAACTTCTTCTGGTTCACCCAAGAAAAAAAGAAATCAATTTCTGAAAAATACAATTCCGTTAGACAGAGTAAATGAAGATGGGATGCCAAAAGAATGGATTGCTGAGCCGTATGAGGTAGGAAACTCTCAAGTACGGTTCTAAGGAAAGGAATTTACTTACCTATTCCGACCGAGGAGAACAGGCCATTGGACAGGGTGATTCGGAACTTGCGGAGGCTTGGTTCGATCACGCTGCTGATTTTTGGAAACAGGCTATAGCGCTGACTCCAGGTAATTATATTGAGGCACACAATTGGTTGAAGATCACAGGGCGGCTCAAATGAGACCACTCTCTTTTTCATTTGGTTCTTGGATACATCAATGAAACCCAACGGAGCTTTCTCCGGAAAAGATCCAATCCAGGAATGGATTTCATTATATCCCTTTCAAAAATCATTCTTTTTCTTTTTGTAGCTTTTTATAAGGTACCCCCTATCTAAATAAATGATAGGGGCACCATCCCAATAGAGAATAAATATTACTAATCAAACTCCGAAAGGATACTCTCTTTTTCATGGAAGAGCTAAATATAGATATCAGAATGTCTCTGATTCATGATTCATGAATGATCTTGGAATTCGGAATAGACTACTAACTAAGGTCTTATGTTGTATGGAAGTGGATTTCTATAGTGACTGATACATACATTTAGGAATAGACTAAGTTGCGCAATACAATTGGTTTCTCGTCACGCCGTGAAAGCGTTTAAAATTTGGTCCCTTGAGCACCTAATCGTTATGTCATAATAGATCCGAACACTTGCCCAAAATCAACTTCCATCTCATAATTGCTCTAGTGAATAACTCAAAAAACCTAGATAGATAGGAAATAGATAGGGGATAGAAAAGAAGGGAACTGATCATAAATATCTATCTCTTCGAGGTTCACTAAAATAGAGGTTCACTCAAAACTTGACTATTGGCGGGTCTCTTTGTATGTGTTGTCCGGAAAGAGGAGGACTCAATGATTATTCGTTCGCCGGAACAAGAAGTGAAAATTGTGGTGGATAGGGATCCCGTAAAAACGTCTTTCGAGCAATGGGCC